TTCCGAAAGAGGAAAAAAAGATTTTAAATCTTTAGTAACTAAAATTGTAACTGATGTTAATGATCAAAAAATTAATGAAAAATCGATTAGAATAAAAGAAATCAGTAAAAAAGTCCCTCGATGGTCATACAAATTAATCACGGATTTAGAACAACAATCAGGAGACTTTCAAGAAGAGGTACCAGTAGATCATCAAATTCGTTCAAGAAAAGCTAAACGTGTAGTAATTTTTACTGCTAAAAAGGAGAATACTGATACTAGTACTACGGATACTAATACATCCGATCAAACAGACGAAGTGGCTTTGATGCGCTATTCACAACAATCAGACTTTCGCCGAGGTCTAATCAAAGGTTCTATGCGTGCTCAAAGGCGTAAAATAGGTATTTTAGAATTGTTTCAAGCAAATGTGCATTCCCCTCTTTTTTTGGACAGAATAGAAAAATCCCCCCTTTTTTCTTTTGATATCTCCGTGTTGATTAAACCAATTTTTCAAAATTGGGCGGGGAAGGGGGAAGCATTCAAAATTGTAGAGTATACAGAAGAGGAAACAAAAAGAGACGAAACAAAAGAGAACAACAAAAGAAAGGAAAAAGCGCGAATAGAGATAGCAGAGGCCTGGGATACCATTCCATTTGCGCAAGTAATAAGAGGTTGCATGTTACTAAGTCAATCTTTTTTTAGAAAATATATTTTTTTACCTTCATTCATAATTGCGAAAAATATTGGACGTATATTCCTATTTCAATTTCCTGAATGGTCTGAGGATTTACAGGAATGGAATACAGAAATGCATGTTAAATGTACCTATAATGGTGTTCCATTATCCGAAACAGAATTTCCGAAAAATTGGTTGACAGATGGTATTCAGATTAAAATATTATTTCCTTTTTGTCTGAAACCTTGGCACAAATTGAAACTACGATCCTCTCAGAAAGATCTCATTAATATTAAAAAGAAAAAAGAAACGGGTGATTTTTGTTTTTTAACGGTTTGGGGAAGGGAAACCGAACTTCCTTTTGGTTCGCCTCGAAAACGACCTTCTTTTTTTAAACCCGTTTGTAAGGAATTCGAAAAAAAAATAGAAAAATTAAAAAAGACGTATGTTCAAATTCTAATAGTTTTCAAAGGAAAACTAAAATTACTTCGAAAAGTTTCAAAAAAAATAATCAAATGGGTTATCAAAAGTGTTATTTTTATAAAAAAAATAATAAAAAAACTTTCAAGAGTAAATCCAATTCTATTATTAAACAAAGAAGTAGTATATGAATCGAGCGAAATTAAAGAAGAAAAAGATTCCATAATAAGCAATCAAATAATTCACGAATCATTTAGTCAAATTGTATCTACGAGTTGGACAAATTCTTCATTCACAGAAAAAAAAATGAAGGATCTAGCTGATAGAACAAGTACAATTCAAAATCAAATAGAAAGAATCACAAAAGATAAAAAAAAAGTAACTCCAAGAATAAATAATCTTAGTACTAACAAAACAAGTTATAATGCTAAAAGGTTCGAAAAATGGCAAATATTCAAAAGAAGCAATGCTCAATTAATCTCTAAATTACCCCTTTTTTTTAAATTTTTCATTGAAAGAATATACACAGATATTTTTTTATCTATCATTAATATTCTCAGAATGAATACAGAACTTTTTCTTGAAAAAACAAAAAAAATTATTGAGAAATCCATTTACAATAATGAAAAAGAACAAATTAAGGAAAAAAAGAAAAATCAAATTTTGTTTATTTCGACTATAAAAAAATCAATTAGTAATAGTAAAACAAATTCACATATTTTTTATGATTTATCCTACGTGTCACAAGCATATGTATTTTACAAATTATCACAAATCCAAGTTACTAATTCGTATAAATTAAGATCTGTTCTTCAATATCAAGGAATCCTCCCTTTTCTTAACTCTGCAATAAAGGATTCTTTTGAAACGCAAGGAATGGTTCATTCGAAATTTGTGGGTAAGAAACTTCCGAATTATGAAATAAATCAATGGAAAAACTGGTTAAGAAGACATTTTCAATATGATTTATCTCAGATGAGATGGTCTAGGTTAATACCAGAAAAATGGCGAAATGCAGTTTATAAGCGTCGTATAACTAAAAAGACAAATTTTAGCAAAGGGCATTCATATGAAAAAGACCAATTAATTGATTTCAAAAAACAATTTAAAAAGGTAGATTCATTATTTAATCAAAAAGAGAATTTTGAAAAATACTCTAGATATGATCTTTTATCATATAAATTTATTAATTATGAAAATAAAACGGAATCCTATAGATCTCTGTTTCAAGGAAATAAGAACCAAGAGATTTCGCCTAAAGAGACCCTTTTTGATATGTTTCGAAACATCCCTATTAATAACTATCTAAGAAAGGTTGATATTTTATATATGGAAAAAGGGGCTGATGGAAAATATTTTGATTGGAAAATTATCAATTTTGATCTTAAAAAAAAAGTTGATGTTGAGGCCTGGATCATAACGCATACCAATAGGAATCAAAATACTCAAATTGGTACTAATTATTCTAAAATAATTTCTAAAAAAAATCGTTTTTATCTTAGGATTCCAGAAATCAATCCACCAAACTCTGACAAAAGCTTTTTTGATTGGATGGGAATGAATGAAAAAATTGTAAAGCGCTCCTTATTGGATCTCGAACTGTGGTTCTTTCCAGAATTTGTGTTACTTTATAATGTATATAAAACGAAACCTTGGTTTATACCAAGCAAATTACTTCTTTTAAATTTGAATAAAAATGAAAATAGTAGTGAAAATAAAAAGAAAAGCGGAAAGGAAAAAGGAAAGGAAAAGGGAAGCTTTTTGATAACATCGAATAAAAAGGATGGAATAACATCGAATAAAAAGGATGGAATAGCATCGAATAAAAAGGATGGAAATCAAGAAGAAAAAAAAACCACAAGCGGGGGAGATCTTGGATCTGTTCTCTCACAACAAAAACCTATTGAAGAAAATGATGCAAGCTCAGACATGAAAGAAGGGAAAAAGAAAAAAGAATACAAAAGCAAGGCGGGAGCAGAACTGGATTTCTTCCTGAAACGTTATTTGCTTTTTCAATTGAGATGGAACGATACTTTGAATCAAAGAATGATGAATAATATCAAAGCATACTGTCTCCTGCTTAGACTAATAGATCCAAGGAAAATTACTATATCCTCGATTCAAAAGAGAGAAATCAGTTTGGATATAATGTTGATTCAGAAGAATTTAACTCTTCCAGAATTGCTGAAAAAGGGAGTATTGATTATAGAACCCATCCGTATGTTTGCAAAAAAAGATCGACAATTGATTATGTATCAAACCATCGGTATTTCGTTGGTTCATAAGAGTAAGCACCAAACTAATCAAAAATACCAAGAGAAAAAATATGTTTCTAAGAATAATTTGGATGAAGTTATTTCACCACATCAAAAAATAACTGAAAATATCCACAAAAACCATTTTGATTTTCTTGTTCCTGAAAATATTTTATCGGTTAGACACCGTAGAAAATTGAGAATTTTATTTTCGTTCAATTCAAAGAATAGAAATGATATAAATAGAAATTCAAACGGAAAGAACATAAAAAATAACAGTAAAGTTTCACATCACAATAACCATCTTGATAGAGAGAAAAATGAATTAATGAAATTAAAGCTTTTTCTTTGGCCTAATTATCGATTAGAAGACTTAGCTTGTATGAATCGTTATTGGTTTGATACGAATAACGGCAGCCGTTTCAGTATGTTAAGGATACAGATGTATCCACGATTGAAAATTTGGGGATAATACACTTTTTCAATATATCCTATACCCTATAATATCCTATACCCTATATTATATATAGGGTATATGAAAGAATATAATGATAGGGTATATGAAAGAGTATATCAAAGCAAACAAATACAATACATGGATCACATGTCGATGTCTTGTCTCGCATTTTATCCTAGTATCCAATCTAAAATGAATAATGTCTCAATTAGACCTTGAAATAAATCAACAGAACCTTCTTCATTTTAGATCTAAACCCTTCGCTAAGAAAATGTACCAACCCTTTTCTATTCCTATCTAAATCCAATTTCCAAATGAATTGGTTTGAATTCAAAAAATTCTGAGTTCATAAAGAAATTCGAATTAGATTATTGTATATACCACATTCAAATTAATTGCATTATTATTACTGATCGTTAAAACCCATCCATATCTGTAAAAAGGAAAGGGGGAATTTTTTTATGGTAAAAAATTCATTCATTTCAGTTATTTCTCAAAAAGAAAACGAAGAAAACAGAGGGTCTGTTGAATTTCAAGTATTCAGTTTCACCACTAAGATAAGGAGACTTACTTCACATTTGGAATTGCACAAAAAAGACTCTTCATCTCAAAGAGGTTTGCGAAAAATTTTGGGAAAACGTCAACGGCTGCTAGCCTATTTGTCAAAAAGAAATAGAGGGCGCTATAAAGAATTAATTGGTGAGTTGAATATTCGAGAGATAAAAACTCGTTAATTTGAAGCGTGATACTATTTGAGCTTAATCGTTTAAATTTTGATAAACTTCTTTTTACTTTCAGCAATGCATGGAAGAATGACTCCGGAAAAACTTATGATTGCACCAACTACAAGAAAAGACCTCATGATAGTTAATATGGGCCCTCACCACCCATCAATGCATGGTGTTCTTCGACTGATCGTTACTCTCGATGGTGAAGATGTTATTGACTGTGAACCAATATTGGGTTATTTACATAGAGGGATGGAGAAAATTGCGGAAAATCGAACAATTATACAATATTTGCCTTATGTAACACGTTGGGATTATTTAGCTACTATGTTCACAGAAGCAATAACCGTAAATGGCCCCGAACAGCTAGGCAATATTCAAGTGCCTAAAAGGGCTAGCTATATCAGAGCTATTATGCTGGAGTTGAGTCGTATCGCTTCCCATTTGTTATGGCTTGGACCCTTTATGGCAGATATTGGGGCACAGACCCCTTTCTTCTATATTTTTCGAGAACGAGAATTGATATATGACCTATTCGAAGCGGCTACCGGTATGCGCATGATGCATAATTATTTTCGTATCGGAGGAGTCGCTGCTGATCTACCCCATGGCTGGATAGATAAATGTTTGGATTTTTGCGATTATTTTTTAACTGGAGTTGCTGAATATCAAAAGCTTATTACACGGAATCCTATTTTTTTAGAACGAGTTGAAGGCGTAGGTATTATTGGAGCAGAAGAAGCACTAAATTGGGGTTTATCGGGGCCAATGCTACGAGCTTCCGGAATCCAATGGGATCTTCGTAAAGTTGATGGTTATGAGTGTTACGACGAATTTGATTGGGAGATTCAATGGCAAAAAGAGGGGGATTCATTAGCTCGGTATTTAGTACGAATCAGTGAAATGACAGAATCCATCAAAATTATCCAACAGGCTCTGGAAGGAATTCCAGGGGGACCTTATGAGAATTTAGAAATCCGACGCTTTAATAGAATAAAAGACCCTGAATGGAATGATTTTGAATATCGATTTATTAGTAAAAAACCTTCTCCAACTTTTGAATTGTCCAAGCAAGAACTTTATGTAAGAGTTGAAGCACCAAAAGGAGAATTGGGAATTTTTCTAATAGGAGATCAGAGCGTTTTTCCTTGGAGGTGGAAAATTCGACCGCCAGGTTTTATCAATTTGCAAATTCTTCCACAGTTAGTTAAAAGAATGAAATTGGCTGATATTATGACGATACTAGGTAGCATAGATATCATTATGGGAGAAGTTGATCGTTGAAATGATAATTGATACAAAAGAAATACAAGCTATCAATTCTTTTTCCAGATTGGAATCCTTAAAAGAAGTCTATGGGGTCGTATGGATGCTTGTCCCTATCTTCACTCTTGTAGTGGGGATCACACTAGGTGTACTAGTAATTGTTTGGTTAGAAAGAGAAATATCTGCGGGGATACAACAACGTATTGGACCCGAATATGCCGGGCCTTTGGGAATTCTTCAAGCTTTAGCAGATGGTACAAAACTACTTTTCAAAGAGAATCTTCTTCCATCTAGAGGAGATACTCGTTTATTCAGTATCGGACCATCCATAGCAGTCATATCCATTTTACTAAGTTATTCAGTAATTCCTTTTAGCTATCGCTTTATTCTAGCCGATCTTAGTATTGGTGTTTTTTTATGGATCGCCGTTTCAAGTCTTGCTCCCATTGGACTTCTTATGTCGGGATATGGATCAAATAATAAATATTCCTTTTTGGGTGGATTAAGGGCTGCTGCTCAATCAATTAGTTATGAAATACCATTAACTCTGTGTGTATTATCAATATCTCTACGTGTGATTCGGTGAGACATAAAATTTCCCCTATTTCTTTTCTTTCTAGCAAGAAAGAAAAATGAATTGAATATCCATTTTTTTATTCATCATTGGGGTTGATAAATTAAACCAGATAGTTATATGAGTGAAATAAAACGGCTTAACAATTTGCTGTTAAAGCATTCAATCTCATTTCCTATGTACAAGAATTAAGTGAAAGTAAACATAAGCAGTCAAGGCTGTTTACCCCAAGATTGGTTGATTAGTCATCATGGCTTGAAGCGGGTTCAAAAGATCAACCATATGGGGTTTTTTATCTAGTATCATAGATGTATTAGCCTAAATGAGAGATTAAAAAAACTGAGTGGATGGTTAGGAAGACCAAGATACACAAAGGATTAGTAATGGAGATTCTGTAAATTATCCAACAGGATTTTTTTTATAGAAAAGTAATTCAAATTGGGGCTTTAAGTTGGTAGAAATTATTAAGAAGTACTCCCCAGGATTTCGATCCAGAGTATGGTCCTATCCACCGATTAAGTAAATAACTATCAAGAACGAAGAAATCTTTTACTTTTGATAATTGGGTAATGCCTCTTTTTCTGAGAAAGGAGAATAGGAACGAAATAAAATCGAAAGAATAGAATTGCAAAAAAAGATCTCTTTTCTATTCATAACTATTTTATCTATAGAAATACAATTCTTGTGATGTACTGCAATGTCTAATTCTTTTTCGTAATCGACAATGCTAAAATGATAGATTGAAATATCTATGAGATATTCCTCTAAAAAGTCTTTTTTTATTCAAGGATAAAGTTATTAATCAACAAAGAAAAATTAAAATTTTTAAAAGATGAGATCAATTCAGAAGCACTTTTTTATTATAAATCTAGCAGACAGAATTCCATTGGTCTAATTCTAGGACTTAGGATAAGAGTTTGACTCTCTATCAATCCTACAAACACATTAAGATAAATAACGTTGAAAGGCCCTTAGATTTATTTGTGACCTATGAGGAGCCGTATGAGGTGAAAATCTCATGTACGGTTCTGTAATAGCGATGGGAACAGTGATGTTATTGTCGACTATGATTATCTAACAGTTTAAGTACAGTTGATATAGTTGAAGCGCAGTCAAAATACGGTTTGTGGGGATGGAATTTG